AACGGGAGATTTCAACTAAATTTAAGGTGATAGACAGGGTTTATAATATATGTGTTTAAAATTTATACAAATATATTTACGCACGCGTGAATTTGATTTGATACCCCCTAGGGGGGGGGGGGGGGGGTTTCAAATAACTCATAGGTGTTGATAGCCATCAAGTGCTTCTGGTTCCGGGGGGTTACAGAGAAAACTAATGGTTAAGCCTATGGGGGGGGAGGGGGGGGGGTTTGCTAAAAACGCATGGGAAACTCATAGTAAAAAGACGGGTGATGAAGCAGGTCTTTTGGGGGGGGAGGGGGGGGGGCCGCGACAAATAAACAGGGTTAAGTGCGATTTGATGGCTTTTAGCCACGTGTAGTGATTTTAAACTATAAAATTTACGCGCCAGGGGGGAAATAGGAGGAATGTAAAAAGTCAAAAATTGCTATGTCTAATTAGCATTCACTACATGCTAACCTTCTTTTATGCTCGATATACACGCTTGCATTAAGTAGGACCACCTTGTTAATGTGCCATTACCCCACTTGGGAATGCCAGGTGAAAGCCGAAAAAATAAAAAACCACCAATGCTAAACAGTTTCAAGTAAGGCCAGGTTAAGGTCTTTAAGGTACCAGACCGCATAAGGAGGGAGGCTCTTTAGATTTCATTTTGAGCTCGATTACGCTATTAAAGTCCATAGATTCAGTTCCGTCAGATGTTTCCTGAAGGGGGCTAACTGCCACTCTTGTGTTAGGTCCATTGGAGGTTAAGATCTACCAAGTCCCTGACTTCTCTGAGGCCGCTTTAAGGTACGATAGTGGTTAGACACTATCTTGATGGTGAATCTTAAGGGTATTGGAAGAAGATATTCATGTTGGAAATCTTTATATGTCCTGTCTAATTGAATGGTTTGATGAGTATACCATGGATGCTTATTATTCAAGTTCTTTTATCAGTATTATCCGTATTGACTGGGACTTTAAGGTCCAGTTCAAAGTTTTATGAACATGAGTTAATTGGATTAATATGGGTTAAGCCTTTATGTTTATTTAGAGTCAGTGGAATATTTCATGAAATGGAGTAAATCACGTTAATGGTCAAAATGGCTGAGATTGCTCTATAGATATAGATGGTTTGTCATTAGGCATTCATAATATAAGGAGTATAGTTGGGTTAACTTTATAAAATTGATATTCGTACTCTTAAACCAAGGGAAGGCTCGATTGACGAGTAAAGTCTATTATTCATTAAGAGTGTTCCTTGCTATCGTGCAATAGAATGAGATTATAACTTAATTAAGAGTTTGATTTTAAATTCATGTAACACTTAACGTGTAAAAATAATCATTTCATTGGAAATGATATGCATGTGGAAATAAAATGAATGCTCAATTATACATAGTATGTCTTTTATACATACATAATATGTACTCAAGCATACATATATATTGTTAGATATATTATAATTGTATGATTAAGTTTTAAAAAATGTTAGTTGATTAATAATTTAGGTGGTTAGTAATTATCATTCGGACAGTAACTTCCATGGGGATATAAGATGAATGCTCGATATACATAGTATGTCTATCATGCATACATAATATGTACTCCACGCATGTAGGACATATACTGCCACCATATTATTGAAATAGACATGTCGGTGACGGTTAATATTGTTGAGGTATAGTAACTGTATTAAATGACATGTTAGATTAAGCAGTTTATTGGAGAATGATTTAGGTTGCTAAGTAATTATCATTCGGACAGTAACTTCCATGGGGATATAAGATGAATGCTCGATATACATAGTATGTCTATCATGCATACATAATATGTACTCCACGCATGTAGGACATATACTGCCACCATATTATTGAAATAGACATGTCGGTGACGGTTAATATTGTTGAGGTATAGTAACTGTATTAAATGACATGTTAGATTAAGCAGTTTATTGGAGAATGATTTAGGTTGCTAAGTAATTATCATTCGGACAGTAACTTCCATGGGGTGGTCTGCTGAGTTGGGTTAGTTTGTTTTCTGTGAGCCCGAGGAGGGGGATAAAGATGATAAAGATTGAAAAGTAGGAGATAGAAGCCAGTTGACCGATCATGACGAAGGGGTCCTCTACTGGTTGTCCCCCAATTCAAGTTAGGATTAGGGTGTTAGCTACTAGTGTCCAGAAGAATAGCTTTGCCAGGGGCCGGAACATGAGGGTTCGTTGTTTGGAGGTGTGAAGAAAGGGTATGAGGAAAAGGATTATAATGGAGAATAGAAGGGCTAGGACCCCGCCTAATTTATTTGGGATTGAGCGAAGAATGGCATATGCGAATAAGAAGTATCACTCTGGCTTGATGTGTGGTGGGGTGACCAAGGGGTTAGCTGGTGTGAAGTTGTCTGGGTCACCTAAGAGGTTGGGGGCGAAAGTGGATAGTAAGGCAAGTAGGGCAAGTATAATTGCGAAGCCGAAGAGATCTTTGTAGGAGTAGTAGGCGTGGAAAGGGATCTTATCAAAGTTGGGGTTAAGGCCTGTTGGGTTAGAGGATCCTGTTTGATGTAAAAATAGAAGGTGAAGCATGGAAGCGCCTGCAATAATAAACGGCAGGATAAAGTGAAATGTAAAAAATCGTGTTAGAGTTGCGTTGTCTACTGAAAACCCCCCTCAGATTCACTGAACAAGTTCAGTTCCGATATAGGGGGCAGCGGAGAGAAGGTTTGTAATAACAGTTGCCCCCCAGAAAGATATTTGTCCCCATGGAAGGACGTAGCCTACGAATGCTGTAGCTATGACCAGAAATAGGAGAATGACACCAATATTTCAAGTTTCTTTGAACAAGAAGGAGCCATAGTATATACCCCGTCCGATGTGGAGGTAAATGCAGATGAAGAAGAATGAGGCGCCATTTGCATGAAGGTTGCGAAGCAGCCAGCCGTTGTTTACATCTCGGCAGATATGGGCAACGGATGAGAAGGCTATGGATGTGTCGGCGGTGTAGTGTATTGCTAAGAATAGCCCAGTAACGATTTGGGCAATTAGGCAGACCCCCAGCAGAGACCCAAAGTTTCATAGTGATGAAAGGTTAACTGGTGCAGGGAGGTCAATAAATGAGTTATTAATAATTTTTATTAGCGGGTGAGTTTTACGAAGTACGGGGGCCATTAAAGTTCTTATAGTTGAATACAACAACAGTTTTTCAGACTGTGGGTCTAGGTTAAAGTCCTTGTAGGAATTATGACTGTATTATTTGAGCTTGGGTTAATTGTCGGGCTGTTGGCGGTGGCTTCTAACCCATCTCCTTATTATGCTGCCCTAGGGTTGGTGGGTTCCGCTGGGGCGGGGTGTTTGATTTTGATAGATGGGGGGGCTTCTTTTTTATGCTTGGTCTTGTTTTTGGTTTACTTGGGTGGAATAATGGTAGTTTTTGCTTATTCTGCGGCTTTGGTGGCCGAGCCGTACCCTGAGGCTTGGGGTGGGGGAGTCGTTTGGTCGTACATTGTTGTGTACACAGTGTTGCTAGGGGTGTGGTGAGTTGTAGGCGGTGTCAATAATCAGGTGGAGGTGGTGGATGCTGTTGGGGTTTACGCGGGGGACTGGTATGGGGTAGCAATGATATTTTTTTGAGGTGGGGGGGTATTGATAGTAGTCGGATGAGCTTTATTATTAACATTATTTGCTGTATTAGAGGTAGTTCGGGGCCATTATGGTGGGGTCTTGCGAGCCGTAAGACAATTAAGCATAAAATAGTGGTGAAGATAAAGATGGTGAGGTAAGTTTTAATTTGCCCTCGTTGGACTTCTTGATTTTTTATAATTGGGGGCAGTTGGAGTTCTGCTAGGCCTTTTGGTCCAATTTTTTCTAGTCAGAGGGTATCGATCAAGTGAGATGAGATGCGCAGGCTTATGTCTATGGCGTAGGAGGGGAGGAGCCGATGAATGGTGGTAGGGTAAAAAGAGGTGTTGATTGTTTTGGATGTGTTTGTTTGTTTAGGTGATTTTGTTCAGGAGATGTTGGCTAAGTCTAGGGCAATGAGGAAGCCTAGGATAGTCACTGCGATTGCAGTAATTTTAAGGTAGGTTGGTATTGTTATAGTTATTGGTGAGGATGGGATGATCACTTGATTTAGCAAAAAGCCAGCAATAATGCTGCCAATGGCAAGACGTTTGATCGGATTAATTATAGTGGGGTTGTTTTCGTTGATAGAGGAGGCAGGGGGGAATCGAGGGTGGTCTAAAGATGCAAAGAAAATCACCCGTAAGCTGTATACAGCTGTGAATGAGGTGGCGATAATAGTCAGTGTAAGGGCTCATGCATTTACGTTGGAGGTGTTAATTGCTTCAATAATTGCGTCTTTTGAGAAAAAGCCTGCGAGGTAGGGGGTTCCCATAAGGGCTAGGCTACCGATTGTTACACATATGGTTGTAAATGGTAGGGTTTTTTGTAAGCCCCCCATTTTTCGAATATCTTGTTCATCATTTAGGCTGTGGATGATGGATCCTGAACATAAGAATAGTATTGCCTTAAAAAAGGCGTGGGTGCAAATGTGGAAAAACGCTAGGTGAGGCATGTTTAGGCCAATTGCTACCACTATTAGACCAAGTTGACTTGATGTTGAGTAGGCAATAATCTTTTTGATGTCATTTTGGGTCAGGGCACATGTGGCTGCAAATACAGTTGAAATGGCCCCTAAGCATAGGCAGGTGGTTAGGGCAGTTTGATTATCTTTGATTAAAGGGTGGATGCGAATGAGAAGAAATACTCCGGCAACAACTATTGTGCTGGAGTGTAGTAGGGCAGATACTGGGGTGGGACCTTCTATGGCGGAAGCAAGTCAGGGGTGGAGGCCAAATTGAGCTGATTTGCTGGCGGCTGCAATAATGAAGGCTAGAAGAAGGGGGGTGGGGCTTTCCATTGAAAAGATAAAGTTTAGGTCAATAGAATCGTAGGAGGAGATTAGTCAGAATATGGCAAATAGAAATCCGATATCCCCAATTCGATTATAAAGGACTGCCTGAAGTGCGGCTGCACCAGCATTGCTTCGCGTGAAGTATCAGCCGATGAGGAGGTAAGACATAATTCCGACCCCTTCCCATCCGATAAATAGCATTAGCAAGTTCCCAGCTGATACTAAAAGTATTATTGCTAGTAAGAAGATAAGAAGATATTTAAAGAAGAGTTGGATCTTAATATCATTATGCATGTATCAGAGGGAATACTCAATAATGCTTCATGAGACTATTAGGGCAATTGGAATGAAGAGGATAGAGTATTGATCAAGTTGAATGGTTAGGTTGAATGGGGTTATTAAAATATTAAATCATTTTCATGAAATTGCGGCAGGTTGGGAGTTTTCATTAATTATTAAGATGGCAGGGATTAATGAGACGAGGAAGGCTGTTTTAATGGCGGTTTTTGTCTTTGAGTGAAAATCTGTTGAGTTAGGATTCAGAAGGGGGACAATAAGGGATAGTATGCTGATTAAGTAGGATGTTAGTGCAATTGTTGGGAAGCTCATGGCGGATACTCAAGATATTATTTGAGCTACTGCGAGGCGAACCTGCTGAGGAGTTGAACTTCAGTGGCGAGTAATTAGCAGTTCTCGTTAATCCGGTCAGGTTCGGTGAACAGAGAGTCGTCAGCTCTCTTCTCTAGAATCACAAGCTAGGATTTTTAATAAACTATGTTCACTTAGAATATAAGGGCAGGTTTGAGCATCAGAAGAAGGGCAGGGAGAATGTGAAGGGCAAGGAGGATGTGTTCTCGGGTGTGTGTAGGAGGCAGGTAGTTTAAGTGGGATGGAAGGTGCTCTCGTTGTGAGGACCAGAATATGTACAAGGAATAGGCAGTTGTAAAGATGATGCCTAACCCTGTAAGGGTGAGTGTTATGTTGGACCACTGGAATAGTGATGTTAAAATTGATATCTCTCCAATGAAGTTTGGGGAGGGAGGGAGGGCTAGGTTTATGAGAGTAGCGAGGAGCCACCATGCTGCAGCTAGTGGAAAAATAATTTGGGTCCCTTGAAGCAGGATTAAGGTGCGGGAGTTGGTTCGTTCATATGAGGTGTTAGCTAGGCAAAAAAGGGCTGAGGAGACAAGGCCGTGGGAAATCATTAATACTATTGATCCGGCGATGCTTCACTCTGTCTTAATTATTGATGCGGCAATAACTAGACCCATGTGACTTACGGATGAAAATGCAATTAGGGATTTTAGGTCCGTTTGACGGGAACATAGAATTGCTGAAAGGAGCACGCCAAATAGGGAGAAGACAATAAGTGGTTGGGCCAGGGGTGTAAAGGAGTCAGTAATGAAGGCGTTTATTCGCAGGATTCCATACCCCCCTAGTTTAAGGAGGGTTCCTGCCAAGATCATGGACCCGGCGATAGGGGCTTCGACATGCGCCTTAGGTAGTCAAAGGTGGACGCCATATAGGGGTATTTTGACTAAGAAGGCAATAAGACAAGCAAGCCATCAGGTCGATGAGCAGGTCGACAGGGTGTAGTTTGCGGAGAAAGATTTTGCTAGTGAGATTGATATAGTTCCAAAGGTTTCGTGAAAGTACAAGAGGGCAGTGAGAAGGGCCATGGAGCCAAATAAGGTATAAAAAATTAGATAAGTTCCGGCTAACATGCGTTCTTTTTGGGCACCCCATCGAGTAATTACAATTAAGGTTGGAATTATTGTGGCTTCGAACATAATAAAAAATAAAATTATATTGTCCGCTAAAAATGCCAGGAGAGTTGTGACTTGAAGTATAATAATGGTAAAAATATAAGCTCGTTGTCGTGAAATTGGCTCCTTAAATAATTTACTTTGGCTAGCCAGGAGTGTTGGGGCGGTGAGTCAGCAAGTTAAGACTAAAAGTGGTGACGAAATCTCGTCAATAGTGAAATAGCTGTTTAAAAATGGGCTAGTTTCTTGAGTTATTAGCCAGGTTGTTGACATAACAGCAATAATTAAGGACTGGGTTGTGATAATTTCTCACAACCGCTTTGCGGGGGCCAGTCAGGCTGAGAGGAGGAGGGTGGCAAGGGGGATAACAATTATTAGCATTGCAGGAGGTTTAGGGTATTTAAATTATCTGAGCCGTGGGTTCGAGCAGTGGCGATTATCAGGGAAAGGCCTAGGCCCGCTTCACATGCAGATATAGTTAGCATGGCAATAGGGTACATTAGAGGGGCGATTAGAGCAAATTTTAGGGCTCAGAGGCCTAGGCCGATGAAGATTGAGAGTATCATGCCCTCTAGGCAGAGCAAGGCTGAAAGCAGGTGCGCTCGGTGAAATGACAGGCCGATAAGGCTTAACATAAATGTGGAGGAGAGTAATCAGGATTCGTTTGTTATCATAAAGGCGCTATGGGGTTGAACCATAATTTGCTGAGCCGAAATCAGCTGTCTTTTTTAGACTAACTCCTTACTCAGCTCACTCTAGGCCCCCTTGAAGTCACTCATAGACAAACCCCAAGGTTAAAAGAATTAAGATCACTGATGCTAGAAGAATAGATAGAGTGGGGTAGGGAAGTTGTGCGGCTCAGGGGGTGGGGAGGAGAAGGGCGATTTCTAGATCAAAGAGGAGAAAAAGAATGGCGACTAGGAAGAATCGCATGGAGTATGGGAGGCGGGCGGATCCTAGCGGGTCGAAGCCGCACTCATAAGGTGAGAGTTTTTCTGAGTCTGAATTGATGGTTGGCAATCAGAAGCTGATGGAGGCCAAAATTGAAACAATTACTAGGGTAAGAATAACAAATAGGGTCATTATTTTCTCTCGGGGTTTAACCAAGACTTTATGATTGGAAGTCATTAGTACTAATTATACTAAGAAAATAAGAGCCTCATCAGTAAATTGAGACATATAAGAAGAGTCAAACTACATCGACAAAATGTCAATATCATGCGGCTGCTTCAAATCCAAAATGATGTTGAGCAGTAAAGTGAAAATTAATTTGTCGCAAGAGGCAGGTTAATAGAAATAGAGAGCCAATAATTACATGGAGGCCATGGAATCCCGTGGCTACGAAAAATGTTGAGCCGTAGATCCCGTCTGCAATCGTAAAGGGGGCTTCGTAGTATTCTATGGCTTGCAGGGCTGTGAAGTAGAGGCCTAAAACGATGGTTAGGGCTAATGATTGGATTGCTTCTTTGCGGTTGCCTTGCATGATGCTATGGTGGGCTCAGGTGACGGTTACCCCTGAGGCAAGAAGAACTGCTGTGTTTAAGAGGGGCACTTCGAAGGGGTTTAGTGGGGAAATCCCGGCTGGGGGTCAGCATTCTCCAACTTCAAAAGTTGGGGCTAGGCTAGCGTTATAGAATGCTCAAAAAAATCCAATAAAAAAGAAAACTTCTGAGGTAATAAACAGAATTATGCCGTAACGAAGGCCTTTTTGCACTGGGGTTGTGTGGTGCCCTTGGAATGTGCCTTCTCGAACAACATCTCGTCATCATTGGAGTATGGTTAGGAGTATGAGTGTGAGTCCAAGGAGCAGGATTCAAGTTGATCCGTAGTGAAATCATATTGCCAGGCCAGTTGTCAGCATAAAGGCAGCTGTTGCTCCTGTAAGTGGTCATGGGCTGGGGTCTACTATGTGAAAAGCGTGTGCTTGGTGTGCCATTAGGTGTTTTCTTGGAGGTAGAGGCTTAGTAGGAGAACAAATACGTATGCTTGGATTATTGCGACTGCAATTTCTAGCACAGTAAGAAGAAGGAGGGTGGCAAAGGTTAGTGAGGAGACGACAGGATTTGAAAATAGTAGTGCTATTGTAGCGGTTGAAGTTAGCTGAATAAGCAGGTGGCCAGCTGTTAAGTTGGCAGTGAGTCGTACTCCCAGGGCTAATGGGCGAATGAAAAGGCTAATAGTTTCAATGATGATTAGGATGGGGATAAGCGGGGTTGGTGTCCCTTCTGGCAGGAAGTGGCCCAGGGATGCTGTGAGCTGGTTTCGAAAGCCAATAGCCACAGTGGCCAGTCACAGAGGAATTGCGAGTCCGAGGTTGAGTGAGAGTTGTGTGGTTGGGGTAAAAGTATAGGGAAGAAGCCCTAGGAGGTTTATCCCGAGAAGAAAGATTATTAGTGATGCGAGAATGAGGGCTCATTTATGTCCCGGGGTGTTTAGTGGGAGAAAGATTTGTTTGGTGAAAGTTTTCACAAATCAAGATTGAATTGTTACTAGGCGATTAGTTGTTCATCGATTGCAGGGTGTTGGGAATAGAAGTCATGGGACAACAAAGGCGACAAGAATCAATGGGATTCCAAGAAGTGTTGGTGAGGCAAATTGGCTAAATAGGTTTATGGTCATGGTCAGTGTCATGGTTTATTAAGACCTTTGAACGGTTTGGGGGATGGGTCATTTAGGTGGATGTAGTTAGAGGTTTTTAGGGGGGAGATCAAAATAAGTACCATTCAGGCAGAGAATAAAATGAAGAATCATGGGGTTGGGTCGAGTTGTGGCATGTCATTAAGGGTGGTTGGAAGTCACCTATCTACAGCTTAAAAGGCTGTCGCTGGGTCCTATAGCTTCTTAATGAGGCGTTTACTGAGGCAGAAGATCAGTTTAAGAATTCTTTGATGGGTAGAGATTCAACAACAATAGGTATAAAGCTATGGTTAGCTCCGCAGATTTCGGAGCATTGCCCGTAGTATACCCCAGGTCGTGAGATAATGAATGAAGTTTGGTTTAGACGCCCTGGAATTGCGTCTAATTTTACACCTAGTGAGGGTACAGCTCATGAGTGTAGAACATCTTCCGCTGTGATTAAGGTTCGGGTGGTCATACCTACCGGCGTGGTTATTCGGTTATCGACTTCTAGGAGGCGGAATTGGCCTGGGAGAAGGTCTTTGGAGGGGATTATGTAGGAGTCGAAGCTTAGGTCGTTAAAGTCAGAGTATTCATAGCTTCAGTATCATTGATGGCCAATAGCCTTAATTGTTACGTCTGGGTTGCTAACCTCGTCCATTAAATAAAGAATTCGAAGCGATGGGAGAGCAATTACGATCAGAATAATAGCGGGTATAATAGTTCAGACTATTTCAATTTCTTGTGCGTCAATTGTGTTTGTGTTGGAGAGTTTAGTGCTTATAAGCGTGGAGATAATATATAGAACAAGGGTGCTGATTAAAAATACTGCTATTAGCGTATGGTCGTGGAAGTGCAAGAGTTCTTCTATGATCGGAGATGCTGCATCTTGGAATCCTAATTGAAGTGGGTGTGCCATTAGAGGAGTACAAGGGTTTAACTTGTAATTTTGTCTTGACAAGGCAGTGTTATAATTTAACTAATTCCTCTAAGAAAGTGACAGAGTGGTTATGTGCCTGGCTTGAAACCAGTGAATGGGGGTTCAATTCCCTCCTTTCTTGACTTAATTAGTTTGGGAAAAAGAAGCTTCCTCAAAGGTATGATGAAGAGGGGGAAATCCGTAGAGTCATTCTACATTGGTTGATGTTATGCTTGCAGAAATAAGTAAGCGTTTGGATGAAAAAGCTTCTCAAATAATGAATATCATAATGATTACGGCTACAAGGGAAATTAGGGAGCCAATGGATGATACGGTGTTTCAAAGTGTATATGCGTCAGGGTAGTCTGAATATCGTCGGGGCATGCCGGCTAGGCCAAGAAAATGTTGAGGGAAGAAGGTAAGATTGACCCCGGTAAATATCACCCCGAAGTGGATTTTTGCTCAGGTTTCATGGAGAGTGTAGCCCGTGAATAGAGGGAATCAGTGAACAAACCCAGCTATAATGGCAAATACAGCTCCTATTGATAAAACATAGTGGAAATGGGCAACAACATAGTAGGTATCATGGAGAACAATATCTAGAGATGAGTTTGCTAGAATAATGCCAGTCAACCCACCAACTGTGAATAAAAAGATAAAGCCAAGGGCTCATAGCATAGGGGCATCTCATTTGATTACCCCGCCATGTATAGTTGCCAGTCAGCTGAAAACTTTTACCCCTGTTGGGATGGCAATAATTATTGTGGCCGAAGTGAAGTAGGCTCGTGTGTCCACATTAAGGTCAGTTGTAAACATGTGGTGGGCTCAGACAATAAATCCTAGGAGGCCAATAGACATTATTGCTCAGACTATTCCCATGTAACCGAATGGTTCTTTTTTGCTTGAGTAGAATGTAACTACGTGGGAAATAATTCCGAACCCGGGGAGGATGAGGATGTAGACTTCTGGGTGACCGAAGAATCAAAAGAGGTGTTGGTAGAGGATGGGGTCGCCTCCGCCAGCAGGGTCAAAAAATGTTGTATTTAGGTTTCGGTCAGTGAGGAGTATAGTGATTCCTGCAGCGAGGACTGGCAGGGAGAGTAGGAGTAAAACAGCAGTAATCAAGACGGATCATACAAATAAGGGTGTTTGGTATTGAGTCATTGATGGTGGCTTCATGTTGAGGGTTGTTGTAATAAAATTAATTGCGCCTAGGATAGATGATACACCCGCAAGATGGAGGGAGAAAATGGTTAAGTCGACTGATGGGCCTGCGTGTGCAAGGTTCCCAGCCAGAGGGGGGTATACAGTTCAGCCGGTTCCTGCCCCTGCTTCGACTCCGGCGGATGCCAAGAGGAGTAGAAATGACGGGGGGAGTAATCAAAAGCTTATGTTATTCATTCGGGGGAAGGCTATGTCAGGGGCCCCAATTATCAGGGGAACAAGTCAGTTACCAAAGCCTCCGATTAGGATGGGTATGACCATAAAGAAAATTATGACGAAGGCGTGGGCGGTAACAATGACATTATAGATCTGATCATCGCCCAAGAGGGAGCCGGGTTGACTTAGCTCAGCTCGGATAAGGAGGCTAAGGGCAGTTCCCACTATTCCTGCTCAGGCCCCAAAAATAAGATATAGAGTACCGATATCCTTGTGGTTGGTTGAAAATAGTCAGCGGGTGATTATCACGGGTAAGATGGCCGAGGGTAAGGCGGTGGCTTGTAGCTCCACCTAGGGAGGTTAAAGTCCTCCTCTTATCAGGCTCCGGGGTGTCACACGCCAGATTGCAAGCCTGGAGATGCAGAAGAAGTTCTGCCGGGGCTTCTCCCGTTTCTTAAAACCGGGAGAAGTAGAATGAAGCTCTCTGGATTGAGCGTTTAGCTGTTAACTAAAATCTTGCGGGATCGAGGCCCGTCTTTCTAGAAGGCTTTAGCTTAGTGAAAGTATCTGGTTTGCATCCAGAAGATGTGGGTTAATGTCCCGCAAGTCTTACAGAAACTAGAAGATTTTAACTTCTACTTGGGGCTTTGAAGGCTCCTGGTCTAAATTATCCTAAGTTTCTAAATAATGACTATGATGGTTGGGGTAAGGGGTAGAAGGAGGAGGGAGAGAATTATTGGTGAGGCGAGAATATTTTTTGATGGGTTAAATCAGAGTAAAGAAGAGGAAGATAGGTTAGGTGCCAGGGTAAGGGATATGGAATATGTGAGACGAAGATAGAAGAAGAGGCTGAGGAGCGTCGACAGGAGAATTATTAGGGCGAATGCAATTATGTTTTGTTTAATTATTTCTTGGGCAATGAGCCACTTTGGTAAAAATCCTGTTAGTGGTGGAAGTCCACTGAGAGATAGAAGGGATAACATTGATAGTGCTGCGAGGGTTGGGGTTTTAGATCAGGTGGTTGATAGCTCGTATATGTTTTTTGTGTTTAAGGAAATAAAGGTCAGAAAGAGTGTTGATGTTATTAGAATATAGAGAAAAAAGTTTAAGAGGGTTAGGCTAGGGGAGATTTTTAAAATTGCTACTATTCAACCTAAGTGGGCCACAGAGGAGAAGGCAAGTACTTTTCGGATTTGAGTTTGGTTAATGCCGCCTCACCCTCCGACAATAGTAGATAGGAGGCCTAGGGTGAGCATGAGGGTGAGGTTTACTGACTGAGAAAGTTGGATGAGAAGTGCTATGGGGGCTAATTTTTGCCATGTGGATAGGATGAAGCCTGTTTGGAGTGTAGATCCTTGGAGAACTTCAGGTAATCAGAAGTGGAATGGGGCTACTCCTAGTTTTATTGCAAGAGCAATAGATAAGAGGGTGGCCGGGATTGGGTGAGAGGGTACATTGATAGCCCATTCTCCTATGGTAAATGCATTAAGGATGCTAGAGAATAGAATGAGGGCAGATGCTGCGGCTTGTGTAAGAAAATATTTTGTTGCAGCTTCAATGGCTCGGGGGTGGGGGGTTTTTGTTATCAGGGGGATAATTGCTAGCGTATTAATTTCAAGCCCGATTCAGGCTAAAATTCAATGGTAACTTGATAGTGTTAAGATGGTGCCTAGGGCAAGGCTTGAAACGATTATTGATAGAGCATATGGGTTTATTAGTAAAGGAGGGGGTTTAACCAACATGTTTGGGGTATGGGCCCAAAAGCTTGTTTAGCTGACTTTACTAGAAAGTGGTAAAATGGAATTACAGGGAGTTTTGATCTCTCAGTTATAGGTTCAATTCCTATCTTTCTAAGGAAGCGAGGAGATTTGAACTCCTATTGTTCTCCCTATCAAGGAGGTCCTTAGCTTTCAGGCACGTTTCCATGAGATGGGTGGGGTTAATAGAAGTGAGATTGGAAATGAGATAAATCAGATTGTTAGTGCCAGGGTGAGGGGGAGAAAATTTTTTCAGACTAGGTGTATTAACTGGTCATATCGAAATCGTGGGTAGGATGCTCGTACTCAGAGGAAAACCATTGATAAGATAGCTGATTTAAGTATAAGTGAGGAGGTGGTAAGAGTGAGGATAAAGAGGGTGGAGGATCCAAGGAAGATTACGGCAGAAATCGTGTTTATTATAAGAATATTAGCGTACTCGGCAAGAAAGAACAGGGCGAATGGTCCCCCTGCATATTCTACATTGAATCCTGAAACTAATTCGGATTCCCCCTCAGTTAGGTCAAATGGGGCTCGATTTGTCTCTGCTAGGGTTGAGATATACCACATCATGGCCAAAGGTCATGCTGGAATAAGTAGTCATAGGGGTTCTTGGGTAATGCTAAAGTTTTGGAGAGAAAAGTTTCCTGATAATAAGATAGTGCAGAGAAGGATAAGAGCTAGGGTGACTTCATATGAGATTGTTTGTGCTACTGCTCGTAAAGCGCCAATTAGGGCGTATTTGGAATTTGAGGCTCAACCTGACCCTAAAATAGAGTAGACAGTGAGGCTTGAGAGAGCTAATAAAAACATAACCCCAAGGTTTATGTCAGAGAGAGAGATGGGTATGGGGATAGGGGTTCAAATGATTATTGCTAGGGATAGGGCTATTATTGGGGCCAATAGGAAAAGTGTTTGGGATGAGGTGGATGGTCGAATTGGCTCTTTAATAAATAGCTTGATTCCGTCAGCAATTGGTTGAAGAAGGCCTGTTGGTCCTACAATATTAGGTCCTTTTCGATGTTGCATGTAGCCGAGTACCTTGCGCTCGACTAGGGTGAGGAAAGCAACTGCCAGAAGAATTGGTGCAATATAGCAGAGTGAGGAGATAATTAAAGGTAGGTTCAAAGTTAACGAGAAGATTTGAACTTCTATAGAAAGGGTTTAGGTCTTTTGCAATACCAGATTTTGCTACGTTAACAACTCTTGTCTAGAGCAGATTTATAGGCTATGATATTATTAAGTTTGCTTCATAATTTTGTAGCAGTGGCTTGTGTATACATGGGCCACGTCTTTTCGGTCCTTTCGTACTAGAAGAGACTCAGATATAGATAGAAACTGACCTGGATTTCTCCGGTCTGAACTCAGATCACGTAGGGTTTTAATCGTTGAACAAACGAACCTTTAGTAGCGGCTGCACCACTGGGAGACCCTGATCCAACATCGAGGTCGTAAACCCACTTGTCGATAGGAGCTTTTGAAGTGGATTGCGCTGTTATCCCTAGGGTAACTTGGTTCGTTGTTCAAGTATATTGGGTCAATGGATGTCAATTTATTGATGCTTGGATTTGTGGTTCTTAGCTTAGAAAGATTCTTTCAGCATGGAGGTTGTACTATGCTCCGTGGTCACCCCAACCAAAAACTTGCAGTCACACTGTCCAGGGAGTTTAAATTCGGAAATTTTAGTGTTATGGGGCAGATGCTGCATTGTTTAAAGCTCCATAGGGTCTTCTCGTCTTATAGTTTTATCCCCGCTTCTTCACGGGGAGATTAGTTTCACTGATTAGAAAGAGGAGACAGTATAACCTTCGTGATGCCATTCATACTAGTCCACATTTAGAGAACAAGTGATTACGCTACCTTCGCACGGTTAGGATACCGCGGCCGTTGAACAGGGTCACTGGGCAGGCTGGACCTCTTATAATGATTCAAGAGGCGATGTTTTTGGTAAACAGGCGAGGTTAATATTTGCCGAGTTCCTTCTTTTTCTTTAAATCTTTCTCGGAATGTTCTTGTGTTAGGTTAACACTAATGAAAGTAGGGTTTTCTTGGTTGGTTGTTACTTTAAGCTCAAGGGTGTTAAGTATCAGTAGCTTGTCTTTTCTGATTTACACACACATTTAAGAGAAGTGTCTTCTTCTTGTTACTAGTTTTAACATAAAAATTTCTATAATACTATAGAATTACTCAGTATTGGTTGAGGATTAGATGAAGATTAAGAAATTTGGCGCGACTACAACTTAGCTTTGACGCTTTACTTAAGGTGGCTGCTTTTAGGCCCACTTGATTGTATGCTAGGCTGATCTTATCCATTGGTCTAGGTTGTATCCTGTTTCAAATAGGCTGTACCTTATTTGAATTACGTTGAAAGCCAAGTGATTGTTTTGATGTACTTGGGTATTAGGGCTTTCAGGTTGGACTTAAATCCGTTTCTTGAGTAACCAGCTATCACTAAGTTCGTTAGGTCTGTCACCACTACTTGAGGGTCGTCCCACTCTTTTGCTACAGAGACGGGTTCGCTCTTTCAGCTGCCCTGAAGTAGCTCACTTAGTTTCGGGAAGTCAAACTTAAATACGTTTTGCTTGATTAGACTAGTTAAACCATGATGCGAAAGGTACAAGAGGTAATCTTTACTTTTCATTGCTTAGAAGTTTTCATAATATTTCACCGTTCCCTTGCGGTACTGTTTTTAAAGCTCCAATAAGTTTTTCAATCTCCTTTACTAGAATGTTAAAATGGTTTGTTAAGAGGGTTTAGTTAGTCTGGAGGAATTCATGTTTGTTGGGCTAGGTTTTTTGGCTCGAAATGGTCCCGAGTTTCACGGGCATTCTCTCGGTGTAAGCGAGATGCTTTAGTTAAGCTACATTACGTTTCCCAAGCACACCTTCCGGTATACTTACCATGTTACGACTTGCCTCTTCTGTCGTGCTTTAGTTTGTTAAGGACTAGGCTAATAGCTTTGAAGAGGGTGACGGGCGGTGTGTACACACCCCCAGTGCCGGGTTAAAATGGACGTGCTGATTCCTTTTTACTGCTAAATCCGCCTTCTAACTAGGTTTCATAGATAGTTTTTCGTTTCTTCTAATTTAGAAAGTGTAGCCCATCTCTTTCCACTTCATTTGCTGCACCTTGACCTGACGTGTTGGTGAATATACATTAAGCTCACTAATTGGCGCTCACGTGGTAAGCTGACGACGGAGGTATACAGGCTGAGTAACTAAAAATGGTGAGGTTTAACGTGGATTATCGATTATAGGACAGGCTCCTCTAGGGGGATATGGGGTACCGTCAAGTCCTTTGGGTTTTAAGCTTAGCTCGTAGTTCCCTGGCGATTCAATGTAAGTAAAAGTTTACGGCTGGGCATAGTGGGGTATCTAATCCCAGTTTGTTTCCCAGCTGTCGTGAGTTCAAGTTGGTTGTGTTAGAGTAACTTTCGTTTTTGGGTTTCTTGATAACAGGCGTGTCACAGCTTAGTTTTAGTTTAGCTCTAGTAGGTGGAAACTTTAATCACGCTTTACGCCGGAGGGGGTCAATTTGAGCCACGTGGTGTAACCGCGGCGGCTGGCACCAGATTAGCCGGCTCTCTATACTTTAACTGAGTCAAGCTTGCGCTAATGCTCAATGTTAATCACTGCTGAATTCCCTTGTGGGTGTGGCGTAGCTAGGTGTCTTGGGCGGATTTTCGCGCCTGATACCGGCTCCTTGTCCCTAATGGGGGTTGAAGGGCGTTTTCACAGGGGGGCGGATACTTGCATGTGTATAGTAAGTAATAACTGACCACAAGGCCAGGACCAAACCTTTGTGTTTAAAGGACTTTTTAGGGTCCATCTTAGCATTTTCAGTGCTATGCTTTGTTTAAGCTATTCAAACAGGGTATAATTTAAATAGAATGCTAGCTTTGGGGGTTAGCTGTGGGAGTTAAATTCTCTCTACCCTGAGCCTCAGGAAAGGTTCATTTTTCATTCTTTGGTTTACAAGACCAATGCTTTATGGGTTAAGCTACTGAAGCAGCTTTTACTTGGACTTGCACCAAGAAGTACTGGAGCCTAAGACCAGGGGAAGACTATTTTCCTTTAAAAGC